AGCACGAAAATTAAAGCTTCTATAAAAGCAGATACCCCCAGTACATCGAAACTCATTGCCCACGGATACAGAAAAACTGTTTCAACATCAAAAACAACAAAAACCAGAGCAAACATATAATAACGGATTCTAAATTGTAACCAAGCATCCCCGATCGGTTCTATACCTGATTCATAACTAGAAAGTTTCTCCGGCCCCTTCCGAATTGGAGATAAAACTCCGGAAATTAGAAATGCTAAAACAGGAATAGCACTTGATATTATTAAAAATGCCCAGAAAATATCATATTCGTAAAGCAGAAACATAGACGAACTCCTATGAATGTGGAAAAAATACCCGCTTAATCAATTCCAATCGGAGTGGATTGGGCAAGGGATATAGAACTCTTGAGTCAAAACAAAAATTCAGGTTAATCGAATCATTTATTTTCGTTTGGTTGCTGTGGTAGACATCTCAAAATAAGATTTATTGATTGTAATCTTATTTTCAGTACACTTATTATTTAATATTTCCATGTTTCTATTACTAATATTATTATATTATTAATAATATAAAAATTATTAATATAATAATATTAGTAATTTTTTTTTTCTGTTTATTAAGTTTTGTTTATGTTTTATTTATAAATTTATAAATAAAAAAAATTTTTTAGAAAAATCTCTTTGTTTTTAAAATTATGACGTATCAAAAAATTCAGTAAGACTTTACCATACCCATATTACTTAGTATTTAGTATTAGCTAGATTTAATTTGGGTTGAATTTAATTAAATTTATGTTTTTATCTTTAAACAGGGCCGTGTCAGAAAAAAAGTAACCAAGATTGAGTGGGAATACAAAAATAATTAAAGTATTATGAACTTTTTGATTGTAGCCAGTGAACGAGGAAAATTCATATAAAAAAATCCACTTACGACTATGAAAATTAATGAAAAAAAAAAGTTTATTCTAAATTATTCTAAATTATAAGTATCTATATAGTATAGTATAGTAATTGGATCCATTGAAATAAAATTGGTTTTACGTTTTATTCTGAACTATCCCGAGGACTGGTGGTTTATGGTATGGGAATTTTTTTTATGAACCAAGCAATTGAAAGTAACCAGTTAGAAATAAAGAATACAATAATGTTAAGTAAAAAAATTATCCAAATTTTTTTATTTGAATGTCATTTATTAGAATAAATTTCCTTAGTTAGGGTTAGGGCTAGGGCTAGGGCTATACGGACTCGAACCGTAGACCTGCTCGGTAAAAGAGTTCGAACTTATTATTATCAAAATGATTCGAACTCTTTCAAAGACCCAACATGCATTTTTTTGCATTGGGCTCTTTCATTAACTGATAGAAAGATCAGTTAGTCTACCATATTTTTTCTAAAAAAAAAAGATAATAAATGGTTCCAAGTACTCTGATTGATTTTTTTAATTCTAATACAATACAGAAGAACTACCAAAGTGTTTCAAAGAAGGGTTCTCTTGACGTAGGTTTGCTTTTGGTCTAGATCAACTTAAGTTAAATATAGTCTCTAACATCCTGATTAAAAAATCAAACATGAAACTTGATACACCTTAAGGTTCATAGGACGAAAAGAGCTTTTTTGAGTTCCTTATACTCATTCTGCCTAGCATTGAGTAGGCTGGGTATTCACCCTATCAATATCTCAAATCAATGATGGGTTCTATTCATTCCCTACTTAACGGGGTACTTTAATAGGACCTAATGTCAGGCTATTGTTCCCCTCTTTTTTTACTTAAAAAAAATAATGGAGTAAGACATCGATTTATTAATAATATCAATCAATTAGTTTGATTGCGTGATGGACTCCTTTGAAAAACTTCGGCGCACGTGTAAACGAGGTGCTCTACCTAACTGAGCTATAGCCCTTGTGTTTGTGATACACATTTTATCTTATCATGTAGATAATTTCTTGTCAAGATTAATATTACATGATCAAACATTATATCTCTTTGATCTCGTTGGTTATTGGTATTGCTTATAAAGAATATTGGATTTATAATCCTATCGATGTGGTAGGTATCCATATTCCTTCTCTTTACGATGATAAAAAACCTACTTAACTCAGTGGTTAGAGTATTGCTTTCATACGGCAGGAGTCATTGGTTCAAATCCAATAGTAGGTATAACTTATTAGACACCACGATCATGGTGTCTAATAAGTTTTTGTAACCCGCTTTTTTATTTTTTTGTTTTTCTCGCTTTTTGATCCTATTTTTTTATACGTTCTTTTTTTTTTGCACGTCAGCTAGTTACAAAATCAAAGCGTATTGAGAGCCTCGACTCGTGTCCGAGCTCGTCTGAGAGCTAGATTTGCCTCAATTGTTTGTCTCTTGCCTTCGGCTTTTCTCAAGTTAGCTTCTGCTATTTCAAGAGTTTGCTGAGCTTCTTGTGGATCAATGTCACTATTCTTCTCCGCATCGTTTACTAAAATAGTTATTTCATTATTGCCTATTCTAGCAAAACCGCCCATCAGAGCCATCGTTAACCATTGGTTATTAAGGCGTATTTTCAAAATACCTATATCAACAGCTGTGGCAATCGGCGCGTGATTTGGTAATACGCCAATTTGTCCACTATTAGTAGATAAAATGATTTCTTTTACTTCTGAATCCCAAACAATTCGATTCGGAGTCAGTACACTAAGATTTAAGGTCATTTCTTCAATTTACTCCCCATTTCTAAGTTCGTAGCCTTCGCAGTAGCTTCATCGATGTTACCCACTAAGTAAAAGGCCTGTTCAGGAAGAGAATCAAATTCTCCGGAAAGGATCAATTTAAACCCTCTAATTGTTTCCGCTAGACCAACATATTTTCCCGGAGAACCCGTAAATACTTCTGCTACGAAAAAAGGTTGTGATAAGAAACGCTCAATTTTTCGTGCTCTTGCTACGGTTAAGCGATCCTCTTCGGATAATTCGTCCAACCCCAGGATAGCTATAATGTCCTGAAGCTCCTTGTAACGTTGTAAAGTTTGCTTGACTTGTTGCGCAGTTTCATAATGTTCCTCACCAACGATTCGAGGTTGTAGCATAGTTGACGTTGAATCTAAAGGATCTACCGCTGGATAGATACCTTTGGCAGCTAATCCTCTTGATAGTACGGTAGTCGCATCTAAATGTGCAAATGTGGTGGCAGGAGCGGGGTCAGTCAAATCGTCTGCAGGTACATAAACTGCTTGAATAGAGGTTATGGACCCTTTTTTCGTAGAAGTAATTCTTTCTTGTAAAGAACCCATTTCGGTACTAAGGGTGGGTTGATAACCCACAGCAGAAGGCATTCTACCCAATAAAGCGGATACTTCGGATCCTGCTTGTACGAAACGGAAGATATTGTCGATAAATAGAAGTACGTCTTGCTCATTAACATCTCGGAAATATTCTGCCATAGTTAAGGCAGTCAGACCTACTCTCATACGAGCTCCCGGCGGTTCATTCATCTGACCGTAGACTAGGGCCACTTTTGATTCTGCAAGATTTTGTTCATTAATGACTCCAGATTCTTTCATTTCCATGTAAAGATCATTTCCTTCACGAGTCCGTTCGCCTACTCCACCAAATACGGATACACCACCATGAGCTTTGGCAATGTTGTTGATCAATTCCATAATTAGTACTGTTTTACCCACGCCAGCCCCACCGAATAGTCCAATTTTTCCCCCACGACGATAAGGAGCCAAAAGATCTACTACTTTAATTCCTGTTTCAAAAATAGATAATTTTGTATCTAATTGTATAAAAGCAGGCGCGGATTTATGGATAGGCGATGTTGTGCGAGTATCGACAGGACCTAAATTATCAACAGGTTCCCCAAGCACGTTGAAAATTCGTCCTAGAGTCGCGCCGCCAACTGGAACACTTAGAGGATTTCCCATATCAACCACGTCCATTCCTCTCTTTAAACCCTCTGTCGCACTCATAGCTACAGCTCTAACTCGATTATTTCCTAATAATTGCTGTACTTCACAAGTCACATTAATTTCTTGACCAAGAGTATCTTGACCCTTAACCACCAGAGCATTGTAAATATTAGGCATATTGCCCGGGGGAAAGGCTACATCCAGTACCGGGCCGATGATTTGGGCGATACGTCCCAAGTTGTTTTTTTCACGTATCGAAACCTCTGGATCCGAAGTAGTAGGATTTATTCTCATAATAAAAAAATATGTTAAATTTTGTTGCGAAATTTTTCGAATACAGAAAAAATCTTCGATAGCAAATTGATCGGTTAATTCAAAAATAAATGGGAGTAAGCACTCAATTTCGTTGGTACCGCCCAAGCGAATGTGCAATTAAAATTTTTACTTATTCAATTTCAATGAAGGAATAGTCATTTTCAAGCTCAACTAACCGAAACCTAGTTAAAAAAAAATATATATGAATAAAAAATAAAAATGTTGCGTAAAGTCTTTGATTTATTTATCATAACAGGCAATACTTTGTTTTATCTATCGAATTCGAAACGGAACTCTATTTATTATTCGATCTCATTAGCTTTTTTTTTCGTATTTTCATTTTAGCATATCCGGTTATGCGTCCCATCTATTCATTCCTTTTTCAACCCCCCCCTTGTTTTTCATTTTAATGGATGAATTCCGCATATTGTAATATCTAGGATTTACATATACAACATATATTACTGTCAAGAGTTATTTTATTAATATTATTTTAATATTAAATATTTCGATTTATAAAAAGTCAAAGATTCAAAACTTGAAAAACAAGTATTAGGTTGCGCTATACATATGAAAGAATATACAATAATGATGTATTTGGCGAATCAAATATCATGGTCTAATAAAGAATAATTCTGATTAGTTGATAATTTTGTGAAAGATTCCTGTGAAAAAGGTTAATTAAATCTATTCCTAATTTATGTCGAGTAGACCTTGTTGTTTTGTTTTATTACAAGAATTCTAAATTCATGACTTGTAGGGAGGGACTTATGTCACCACAAACAGAGACTAAAGCAAGTGTTGGATTCAAAGC